AAAAATTGACTCAATAATGCATAATCAGAAAAAGAAATCTTTCCGCAGGATTTAATGTATTTTTTAAGTGCTTTTTATAACTCTTTCTCGCGAAAATTTTTAATTTTCGGTTATTGAGCTTCCTGAACAATTAGGATTTTCGGGATAGATATTACCTCCCCCTTTTCCTTTCAAACAAATTGAAATGATTGAAGTACTTCTATTTGGAATCGTCTTAGGTTTGATTCCTATTACTTTGGCTGGATTATTCGTAACTGCATATTTACAATACAGGCGTGGTGATCAGTTGGACCTTTGATTAGTTAACAAATCTTTTTTTTTATTGACCTCTTTTATTTAAGGCACAGGAGGTCAATTTGAGATAAGTAGTGAAGGTATTTAAGTATAGTTAGAACTAACAAGACTGGAATCACGCTCTGTAGGATTTGAACCTACGACATCGGGTTTTGGAGACCCGCGTTCTACCGAACTGAACTAAGAGCGCTTTCTTTTCACAAAAGACAAAATGAATTCCCTTTGTAACCCAATATTACATCCTGCATACGTATCACATCTATTATTATTTATAATTTATCTAAATTAGATATTTATAATTCGAATAGAATTTTATATGTGTTCGATGTATTATATTATAATAGATAGATTAGAATAGATAGAGAGATAGAGAATAGTATTCTAAATATGAAAATTATGTATGTCCAATTTAATCAATTTCAGGGATCTCAATGAATTCCTCTTTACTTCTCAGAGGAAAAGGAATAGGTAGGGATGACAGGATTTGAACCCGTGACATTTTGTACCCAAAACAAACGCGCTACCAAGCTGCGCTACATCCCTTTTACTAGGGTTACAGTGTTATTGTAAATAATCCTTTTCTTTTTTTCTACATCAATATTTCTCATATTTCGATTTTAGATACGGAATAGATCCTTTTTTATTTAATATATTTTTGAATATATATATGATAGAATATGATAGAATAGAAAAATATTTGACGCTGTCAAGTAAAAAGGGCTTTTAGGGAATGCTCTGTAGAAAAGATGTATCTTTTTACTTTTTAAACCTAAAATAAGGGGTAGAAAATCTTATCTACCCGGTTGTTGTACATTTTCATTTGCTTTAGGAATTTTCCGATCATCTTCATCTATAATATATGTATTCGATTTTTTTGTGTGTTACAATGTTACAATATATAATATATATATATACAACAATAGAAATATATAAATAAAGAAAAAAACAAGGAGGATTTTCAATGCGAGATCTAAAAACATACCTCTCCGTGGCACCGGTACTAAGTACTTTATGGTTCGGATCTTTAGCGGGTCTATTGATCGAAATCAACCGTTTTTTCCCGGATGCGTTAACATTCCCTTTTTTTTCATTCTAGTTATTGGCAGGGCAGGGCATGGTAAGGGGGTAACAAAGATTAGAGAATTAGAGAGCGAATCCACTATCTGGGACTAATCCCCCGCCCGTTCTCCCTTTTACCTTCTATTCGAAAGGGGGGAAATCATTGGATTATGGATTCTTTATTATACTATAACTAACTGAATTATATTTCCTATTCCTCTATTTACTGCAACGAAATTTTGTGAAGTGTGTTTTTAGTTAGCAATGTTTATAGTTTTTTTTCTTTCTATACGCTTCGGGTCGAAAATCAAAAAGTTGCTTGAATAAAAAAGGGGGGGTTCATGGCTAAGGGTAAAGATGTCCGAGTAAGCGTTATTTTGGAATGTACTTGTTGTGTCCGAAAGAATGTTGATAAGGAATCAAGGGGTATTTCCCGATATATTACTCAAAAGAATAGACACAACACACCCAGTCGATTGGAATTGAGAAAATTCTGTCCCTATTGTTACAAGCATACAATTCATGGCGAGATAAAAAAATAGGTCGACTCGAAGTCTCTATATCACCTTTTGGAGGTTGAAAAAGGGAGAGTTCAAAAGGACATATATTCTATCTATGTATATGATTTATATGATTCTATTTTATGTATAAATTTATGTTTATGTATAAAAAAAGAAACTCGAATAAAATAAATATACATATTCTCTTTTATTCTATCCAAAAAATTCGAAAAAAAAGGATTACGAACTAGAAGCTCTATATTATTATTAAAAAGAATTAAAAGAATTAAGGATAACAAAATAAACAAATTCAAATTAAAGATCAAATTAAAGAAAAACCCAATCCAATTTCGGTCGGATCTAAAAAAAATGAATTAGAAATAGGATTTTCGGTAGAATATTTTTTATATTTTAGATTATAAGGAAGAAATAAATTAAACAAACCATGGATAAATCCAAGCGATCTTTACTTAAATCTAAGCGGCCTTTTCGTAGGCGCTTGCCCCCGCTCCAATCGGGGGACCGAATTGATTATAGAAACATGAGTTTAATTAGTCGATTTATTAGTGAACAGGGAAAAATATTATCTAGGCGCGTGAATAGATTGACTCTGAAACAACAACGATTAATTACTATTGCTATAAAACAAGCTCGGATTCTATCTTTGTTACCCTTTCTTAATAATGAGAAACAATTTGAAAAAACCAGGTCGGCCGTTAAAACTACGGGTTTTCGAGGGTTTCGAACAAAAAAACAATAGGTTTACTCTTTCAATCGAGGAAGAATAAATCTTTTTTTTATTGAATGCTTTTGCTCATTTTGACTACTTTATTTTATCGGACTCATTTTTATTCTATCTTCCCGGAGTTCCTTCTCCGGGGAACTTTGTTTAAATAATTTCGGTTACTTCTTTACACTCTTTTTTTTACGATTTCATTGGAAATACTATAAAGACACTTCCTATTTAATATAGCTATTTGCGCAAGTATTTTACGATTCAGAATCAACTGTCTCTTGTACAAATCATTTATAAATTTACTATAACTACAGTGTATGCCCCTTTCTGCCCCTCGAATTGCTGCATTTATCCGAGTAATCCACAATCGACGAAAATCTCTCTTTTTCTTATCTCTATCACGATGAGCCGAAAACAAAGCTCTTATTTTCTGTTGAGCAATAATACGAATAGATTTTGAATGGGCCCCTCGAAAGCTTGATACAAATAAACGCATTTTTTTTCTACGTCTCCGGGCTATATATCCTCGTCTAACTCTGGTCATTGAATAAATGAAACTTTGTTAAATAACTAAATTGAAATTTTTTTTCGGTTTGAGTTATTTCTTCTTTCCTCGCTGGTAATAACAAAACGGATTTTTCCAATGTATAAAAAAGAATTCCAATGGCTTTTGCTACTCTAGCCTTCCCGACCACGATTTTTTAGGCATTTCGCCTAAGTATCAAAAAGAAAAACGTAGTAAATCTAGATGAATAAAGAAATAGTGGGTTCCTTCGTTTCTATGGTTACTTCTTAAACGGTGAGGTCCTCTCTATACACCGGAGCCACTTCCTTTAGTCATTGGTAACTTGTACAATTAAAAATCTTTAGCTCTACCCATTAATTATCCAGTAATAGGTCTTTCACAACGAGATCTGCTTATACAGTAACGGTATTTCATTTTGAAGGTTAGCTGGATAGCTGGCCCTGTTAGTCCGTTTTGCAAAAATAGGAGCATAATCTTTTTTTAAGTACTTTCCCGCTTAATGTATAACATTTGTTATCAATGGGAACTTGCTTCTCATCTTAAATCGAGCTGATTTGGGTTACACCAAAGGAAACCATAAATTTAATATACAGATACTGGAAATTTCTTTTTTTGTTGGCCCAGCTCCTAATTTGAACGAGTCGCACATACACCCTAGTACATGTTCCTCGGCGCTGAGGACATCCCCGAAGAGCGGGGGACTTTGTGACGTTTCTGATTGGCTGTCTTGTGTTTCTAATAAGCTGTTTAATAGTTGGCATATTTAATAATTTACATAAGGGACTGGTTTAGATCAATCCTAACCTGATGATTATGAATTATTTCTAGTTATCTAGAATATTAGGCAAGTCAAATGATCCAATATAAATTTGGGAAGTTGACTACTTCGACTCTTTACATTGTTCTTTCTTTACTATTTTGACTCCTTCATTTGCTACAAAATCAATAATTCCATGAGCTTGGGCTTCTCTTGCTGACAGAAAAACATCTCTTTCCAGGTCTTCGGTTAAAACCCAAAAAGGTTGGCCTGTTCGTTGTGCATAAACCTTTGTGAGGGTTTCTCGCAAAGTCAATAGTTCTTCCGCTTCCATCATACACTCTCCCGTTGATCCCTCATGAAAAGAACTAGCAGGTTGATGGATCATTACCCTGATCCTATAATAAAAAAGAGGGTTACCCTATCTCATATGATGAGTCGAAGACAAAAGATAGAGAATAAAAAGAAACTTGAACAACCGTACGTGCATCTTTTTCGCATTGCATACGGCTCGACAATGAAATTGACTTTTCTCTTCCATCAAAGAAAATAGAATCTATCAGATCTCGATCAGTAAATCATCCAATTGCCACCCTTCTTCTGCTTAGTTCAAAATACTACGATGGCTCCGTTGCTTTCTATATGCATTTCGTCTGTAATTCAGCAATCCCAAAGTTTCTTTTTGATCCTAAAATAAGGAATTTTTTTTTCGTACTCTTTCAAATAGAAATATTGTTAGGTTAGCATTAAGAGTCGTTTGCTATTAAAATACAAAAGTTTGTGACGCTGAAAGGGATTCCGGATAAATAAAAAAAATCGGGAATACCCTTTATCTCATACTCCTCTCTCGATATATAATTTAATGCTTTGTTACTATTTTGAACAAAAAAAACTAATAAACTTTTGTATATCGAATTCAAAGTGCCATGCTATTTTTACTCATAATATATAGTGATATTTATTATGGTGAAGGCATAGTCTTTTTTTCTAAAAAAAACTCATTGGCGCCAAAGCCAAGCGTGAGGGAATGCAAAACGTTTGGTAATTTCTCCTCCGACCAGGATAAAAGATCCCATTGAAGCGGCTATTCCCATGCAGATTGTATATACATCTGGTATCACAAGTTGCATAGCATCAAAAATAGCTATTCCGGGTAATACCCATCCGCCAGGACAATTGATAAACAAATACAAATCCTGGGTCTGATCCTCTATACTGAGATATATGATAAGACCAACAAGGTAATTCGAGATCTCGGTCGTAATCTCTTGGGTTAAAAAAAGTAATCTTGCTCTATAAAGTCGGTTGATTAGGGTAAAATTTTATCCCTTAGGAACCGTACAGGCACCTTTTGATGCATACGGTTCACAAAAATGTGAAAAAAAATCAATGTGTAGATTACTCTTCTTTTTGAATATCCGTTTCTAATGAGGGGGGTTGTGTTCCATTTTAAAATAAATATGAGTTTTTCCTCCTCGTTTCCTTATTTCTACTAGAGATTCTATTTCTAATTTAGATTTAGAGAATAGTGATTGTATTGAAAGAATATAATGACTGCATATCTAGATTCTAGATATAAAATAGAACAAAGGAATCATAAATCGAAAGGAAATTTTTTTATTTAATTAGGTAAAAAATAATATGCACATAAAAAAAGTTATAGTAGCGAACTTGCTGTTCGTTGATTTATTGTTTCATCGAGATAGAATGCAAACCACGATGTAATTTTCTTGTTCTTGAAGGGGTCTCTTTAATTCTTTTAGGTTTATGCTCTACTCCGGGTAAAAATCTGCTCGATTTTTATTTGCACATACAAGTAAAATGCTTCTAATACCGCTTCTTTTTGTTTTGCTAAGATTTCCTTTTTTTCATCCAGCTCCATGCCGTTGCAAAAAAAATGGGATATTCAACATTTCGACATATTGAATTCATCTATTCTAGATGAGTTATAATTTTGAAATAGGAATAATTTTGCATACAATAAAAGTAGTAATTATCGCTATATTACCAATTGGGATTTGTTTAAACGGAGCCTGGATACTTCATGTCATTTTTTTTAACCAAACCAACCATAAATTATTCTAATTGATACTATTAGTCTGAATCCCCCTACAAATGGATCGAGTTGAACTTCACGCTCCAAATTTTTGATGATTAAATAAATATTTCTTGGGCGAAGGGAAGGATATCTTGATCGGGGAAGAGAACGGGGAAAGCCCATATGACCCAATATATCTGACAAGTCGCACTATATGTCAACCCAAGTTTCATCTTCGTCTCCCGGGATTCGAAAGGGTACTTTTGGAACACCAATAGGCATTAACTGAAAAAAAAAGAATTAAGTACTATATTTCACTTTGATATGGAAACGTAATAATCGGCTTATTCTCTTCTTAGAATATATTATAAAAGGTAATACGGTAGAATCACGAAAGGAAAATTATTACGACTAGAGCCTTCCAATGATGCACAAATATGGTGGCATTCGCTCATAGAAAAGTGTATCAACCCACATTGCGTATTGGTACTTATCGGGTATAGAATAGATCTGCTTCTCTTTGTTCCTACAAACAAAACTGTTCCATTATTACCAATAGAATAGAACAAATATTAACCCTTGTTCCGAGAGAATCCACTGCACATAATAGGGGTCCATTGATAGTCTTCCAATGCAATAAAGTTACATAGTGTCTATTTTTATTTGGTAAAGGGGTATTTCCATGGGTTTGCCTTGGTATCGTGTTCATACTGTTGTATTGAATGATCCTGGTCGATTGATTTCTGTCCATATAATGCATACTGCTCTAGTTGCTGGTTGGGCCGGTTCTATGGCTCTATATGAATTAGCCATTTTTGATCCCTCTGATCCCGTTCTTGATCCAATGTGGAGACAGGGTATGTTCGTTATACCCTTTATGACTCGTTTAGGAATAACAAATTCCTGGGGTGGTTGGAGTATTACAGGGGGGGCCGTAACGGATCCTGGTATTTGGAGTTATGAAGGTGTGGCCGGGGCACATATTGTGTTTTCTGGCTTGTGCTTTTTGGCAGCTATTTGGCATTGGGTGTATTGGGATCTGGAAATTTTTTCTGATGAACGTACAGGAAAACCTTCATTAGATTTGCCTAAGATTTTTGGAATTCATTTATTTCTTTCCGGGGTGGCTTGTTTTGGTTTTGGCGCATTTCATGTAACAGGCTTGTATGGTCCTGGAATATGGGTGTCTGATCCTTATGGGCTAACTGGAAAAGTCCAGTCAGTAAATCCTGCATGGGGCGTAGAAGGTTTTGATCCGTTTGTTCCAGGGGGAATAGCCTCTCACCATATTGCAGCAGGGACACTGGGTATATTAGCGGGTTTATTCCATCTTAGTGTCCGCCCGCCCCAACGTCTATACAAAGGCTTACGTATGGGTAATATTGAAACCGTACTTTCCAGCAGTATCGCTGCTGTCTTTTTTGCAGCTTTTGTAGTTGCCGGAACTATGTGGTATGGCTCAGCAACTACTCCCATTGAATTATTTGGTCCCACTCGTTATCAATGGGATCAGGGATACTTTCAGCAAGAAATATATCGAAGAGTTAGTGCTGGGCTGGCCGAAAATAAAGGTTTAGCAGAAGCGTGGTC